TTTTACGAATTTTATAAAGCTAAATAGACGGATCTAAAAATTCATTTCGGATAATTGAACCTTCTCAAACTGTTTCTTTTTAAGAACCAAAAAGATTTGTGCCAAAACAACCGATCCTAAGAAGAACAAAAGGCCTTGGACACGTAATGGATCTTGAAGTACTATTTCCGCATCCCCCTGACCAAATCCACCCACATTAGGATTACTCGTTAATGGTTGATCGAGTTTAATGGATTCGCCCTCTGAAACAAGAAGTTCGAGGCCTCGAGGGATAATATCAATCACTTGGCGTCCATTCGATGCATCCACTATGGTTATTTCGTATCCCCCTTTTTCTTTTCGTAAAATTGTGCTTATTATCCCTCCTGCCGTAGCATTATAAACTGTATTGTTACTTTTGCTACCATCAGGATAAATCTGACCCCTTCCCCGGTTTCCACCTACGTATATAGGATATTTTAAGAAGTGAACATCTTTATTAGTAGCAGGGTCTGGGGCAAGAATAGGAAAGGTTATTTCACTATATTTTTGACCAGGAACAGGACCTATCACAAGAATATTTTTTTTATTGGGGCGATAATTCTGAAAAGACAGATTTCCTATCTTTTCTTTCATCTCGGGTGAAATACGATCGGGGGGGGCTAATTCAAACCCCTCCGGTAAAATAAGAACAGCTCCCACATTCAAAGCTCCTTTTTTACCATTAGCTAGAACTTGTTTAAGTTGCATATCATAAGGAATTTTAACAACTGCTTCAAATACAGTATCAGGAAGTACCGCTTGTGGAACCTCAATATCCACGGGCTTACTAGCTAAATGGCAATTGGCACATACAATACGCCCAGTTGCCTCTCGTGGATTTTCATAATTCTGCTGGGCAAAAATCGGATATGCACTTGAAATGGATGCCCAAGTTATTATATATATCATGAGTAAGACAGATATGGAGCGAGTAATCTCTTCCCTTATCCAAGAAAAGGTATTTCTAGTTTGCATGGTCCAATCATTTATCCCGAAAATTTCTACAATAAAGTTAGGTAGGTTGATAATATACTTCCCTAGCCACAATTCTGCTATTTACATTTACTGAAAAAATAAAAATTTTTTGTTGAAATATACAAGAAATCCCTTATGGGTAAAAAGAGTAAAGTAAATACGACTTTGATTTGGTTATGATGTATAAGGTAAGAAAGATTAGAATTGGATCAGTGAATCATTTTTTAGTCATTTATTGCATGATAAATCACTACAAGTGACGGAGATACACGATTTAAATAACGAAAGATCCAATATTTAAAAATTGTATCAAGAATGACTGGAAAGGTAGAAACTAGACCAGATAAAATTTGCTCATAATGAGCAAACCCAAAATCTTTGTAAATATAACCAATCATTAGTTCCCAACCGTGAGGCGAATGGAATCCGATACATAAATCAGTTAATAAAAGAATCGAAAAAGCTTTAATTGTATCACTTAAATTATATAGGAATTCTTGAACCCAAGAATTCAGAATAAAAAGCTTTTCCTTACCCCAAAAGGAATAACCACTTAGAATAACGAAAGATATTAGATTTGTCGAGAAGTGCAAGATTGTATGGATACGATACTCATTGTGTATCTTGATGAATTGGATCGTTTCTTTGTGGATTCCTAGACGAAATTGTTGTAAATCGGTTTCTGGGTATTCCTTTATCATTTCATCCAGCTGGAATAGTTCCTCTAATTGTATGAATTTTTCTAGAACACTTTTTTCTTGAATATCATTCAAAAAAGTTTCGCATTGTCTAGTATTCCACCAATTAGTAATCCAAGTTTTCAAACTTTTATTACAGCAGAGAGAGATCAACCAGGGCAAAAAGACTATAGATGTAAAATAAAAAAAAGGAATGAATGCTTTCTTTTTTTTTGCCATTTTGAATCTGTGAATTGTTAATGAACCTACCGCATTTGTTGATTCTATTAGATCTAATATTTCTATCGAGCATGAGTTTCTATTCTAATTTGAATAGAATGTATTGAGCCTATGAATCCATTTTATCTTTTTCTTTTGATTCAAGACTTAGTCTTTGCTTTGAATCTAGAAAGAATACAGAAATAGACTCAGAATACACTTCCAATTTGAATTAAGAAAAATTGGATTTCCAGGGTGTTATTCCCCCTTTTTTCGATCAATACTAAAAGAACTTTTTCAAATTTTTCAAATAAAAAATATTATTTTATTTTCGAGACGAAGAAACTCCCTTTCTTTTCTATCAAATATATCAAAAAAAACGAGCATAAAAGAATAGATGAATGTTCAATTGAAAAAAAAAAGAAAGAAATTCTTTCGTTTTTTCTTCCTACTGCCAAAGCATTTAGTCTTTGAAAATTAATTCATTTCAAAATACTTCAATTGGTACACGCAAGAAGTAAGCCAATTCAGCAGCTTTTTGCTCAATTTCTCGTGTAGTAAAAGTTTCATCAGTACGAATTAAAGGAATAGCCCCTTGACCTCGAATTTCCATATAAAGGACACGCCGAGCAGAAACACCCTCTTTAACTTCTATTCTGATGGACTGAATATCTTTCATAAGGAATCGTAAAAAGATGCGACGACTTTTTCCAGGAAATCCCCAACGAAAAATACGCACTATTCCTTCTTTTCGGTCGAAAAGATCATAACCACTACCCACATTCCACAAAATAGTGCACCACAAATAGCAACTAATAAAGAGACCTGCGATCCCATAGAAAGACATCACAATCCCTTGTGGAAAAAAAATTATTTGCTGAGACGCAAATAACGATATAAAATTTCTCCCAAGATAACTGGAAGTTCCAACCAATAAGAATCCTAATGAACCTAAAAATAGGATAAAGGCCCAGCAGAAATTACTTGTTTTTCGAGACCCCGTTATAAATTCTATCCATATAGATTCTGATCGCCAACTCATATATATTAGATCCAGTTATACAATTTTTTGGAATTGAGAAAATATGACTTTCCTTTTTTTGTTTTCAAAGTAACTCTCATCAACTATTTTGTTGTGAACCTTTACCTTAGGAGTAATTCATAGAATTGTTTATATCTAAAATAATAACATCTCCTTCCTTTATATGATCCCCTATAACTATAGACATACAAATAAATACATTGACTTGAATTTCATACATCGGCCCGATGATGCTCCATTTTTCAAAAGAGCGCAAATTTATTTACCCATATAATCCGTTTACACATGCATAAGAGCTTTTTTTAGTTATGTTTGTAGGAATCTATGTGTTATCCAATATTCTATCAAATGGGTCTTATCGAATAGAAGTTTTTAAAATAAAAAAAGGAGTGATACGATTAGGTCTCATCCGATCTAAAAAATCTTATTTTTTTGAATATGAAGAAATAAAGAAGCCATTGCAAGTGCCGGAAAGACTAGGCCTACTAAAGGCACAAAAATAGAAGGTAAGTTATTGAAAGTTGTCATAAAATGGGTACCTCAATTTAATATTTGTACCTGTTATTGTTATATTATGAATTCTAAAGATATCTTAGAATATCTTGTATTTTTATTATTTCTATTATATATATTATATAATTATACTAAGTATCTTTAAGTAAATATATATCTAATACTAATATACAACCTAATAGAAATATATAGAATAGAACCTAATATAAATAGAATAAAAAAATAGGTACAAGAAACGTCAAACTAAATAAATGGACTTATTAATCTTTCAAAATAAAATGGATGTATCATAATCCCCTTGTTAGATTTATTATTCTTTTTGTTCTTTTTGTCTTCTAATAGTCATTAATAAAGAAAAAATTTTATTCCATTACAAATTTCTACAAAATTGATTGCAATCTGATCCAACAACAGGGAATTTTCGGGAAATGCAAAAAGATGGAAGACTCTCTATAGATCTGTATCTATCTCTATTTGAATTATCGATACATATGCAAGCAAGAGAGGAAAATTAACTTTGTTTTATTTGTCTAGTCTAATTTGAACTTCCCGAAAACAAAAATTCACTTTTTATCTTGTTGATAGAGGTTTACTGAGTAGTAAACAAGAATATCGATAAAAAAATGATTCGAAAGAAAAATGCATTTTTCCGGGTTTTCGTTTAATTCTGATAAACTAACTGTTCTATTTGATTTAATTTTTGTTCAAAGGAAAAAAAGCATGGAGCTGAAATAACTCACTCACAACACCTTTTAAAGGATTACGTGGTACAATTGCATCCAATAAGCCCTTACGTAATAAAGATTCAGCCGCTTGTGAACCTTCAGGCACGGCTTTTTTCAATGTTTGTTCAATTACTCTTTTACCCGCAAATGCAATATAGGCATAGGGTTCGGCAATAATGATATCCCCCAACATACCAAAACTAGCTGTCACCCCACCGGTAGTAGGAGATGTAAGAATTGATATATAGAATAACTTTTTACTTGATTGATAATCACATAAAACGGAAGAAATTTTAGCCATTTGCATCAAACTTAAACTTCCTTCTTGCATTCGTGCTCCTCCGGAAGAACATACTAAAATAAGAGGTAAACATTGATTGGTAGCATACTCGATCAAACGAGTTATTTTTTCGCCTACTACGGATCCCATACTACCCCCCATAAACTGAAAATCCATAACCCCAAGGGCTACCGGAATACCATTTAGTTGACCTGTACCTGTTTGAACAGCGTCAGTCAATCCTGTCGTTTTTTGAGCAGAGTCAATACGATTTTTATAAGGTTCCTCCCTCGAATGAAATTTAATGGGATCCGCAGAGACCATGTCTTCATTCATAGGATTCCAAGTACCCGGATCAATCGAAAGCTCGATTCTCTCTGAACTAGTCATTTTCAAATAATGTCCACATTCTTCACAAACATTCATTTCGACTTTCTTATACATTAATCCATAACAATTGTCGCATTGAATCCACAATTGATTGTAGTTTTTAGTTATATCGAAATCCTTAGAACTCATTAAATTACTACGATTCCTATTAGTTCTTA